TATTGATGGGGGACATTTTGATCCCCTTGTTGACCAAGCAAGGTCGCACTGAGACTGAGAACACCAACGGAACACTCTCTTACCCCCACTGACCAGCTAGTGTGCAATGACGACCGGCCCGCAAGCTACTCGATTTTTTTTTTCTTAGCAGCTCTGGATTCTATTCTAGATGCTACTTACTTACATATGATGTTTTCTTTCACAAGGTAGCGCATCTATATAGCATAGCTGAAAGCGGACAAAAAAAGCTGTTCCCATAGCGTTACGTAGGCTTAGCTTAGCCTCTTTCTCTATCTACATTTATATATGATATGATAATATCACCAGTGGACAGCGAACAAAAAGATGCCACACTAAGAAAGCAATCCAATCAGGAACAAGGTAGTTAGGGACATGCGGACTAACTGCTCTGACATTCCTGTTTTTTGAAATGAATCTTCGGACCTTCTGAAACAGATGGCCCCCCCTTCTCCCAGACTGGGACTCACTCGGATAGCGAACAGGACGGCCTGGAATGGGAATTCGACTTCGATGGGGTTTCCAAAGCCCGGGCAAGGCGGGCGGTGTCCACCTTTCAGGGCCAGGGATGAGAATCGATCTGAATGCTAACATTGGGCGGGCCGCCAATAGGCTGAGGTGTAAGCCCTTATAAAACTTTTCCTTTCTAGACGCACCTCGCCCCTTGTGAGTCTTTCTTCTCCCAAAAATGTTCTGAGCTCAAGTGCTAATGTGGTCTGAGGGAAAGGATTTCTTCTTGTCTGCTTAGCTTATTCTTTGGCCTACCACATTTCCGGTCAATGCTGCGAGTGCAGTGCAATCATTTTTTATTACGGATCTTTTCCGGCCCTCTTTCGCTTCGAGCTTTTTACTGAAAAAAGATATTCGGCTCCTCTTTTTATATCTTTTGCAATTGCTGCTCACTCTGGGGATCTACCTAGAATTCGATAGATTTATATCCTGCCTATAAGTAATTTCGTATATAGAAGATAATTTTTTCTTTTTAACAGGTCCTTCCATCCATCCACGAAATATTTATTCACGAGATCTGACGATTGATGATTTTATGAAAGTAGGTTTGAATGAATTCCGCTCTTTTATTTTGGTCTTTCTTGGTCACTATAAATTGGTTTAAAATGCGAAGAATTGACACATGAGCTTGTAGGGCCCGTTGAAGTCCCCGAATAAGGGGAAAAAAGAGGGCTATAAGTAGGCCGTTTACTATTGCTATAAGGGCTGCTCGCCTTTATACGGCTTCGCTATCGCTCCTATGTAGTGATCGGCCTAAAAAGTAGTATTCCTACCATACTTTTATGCCTATTATCTAGTGCTAGAAGCTTCGCCAGAAGCAAGCAAGACGAGGTCGCTCTGCTTCGTAGACAAGGCTCGTTCCGTACTTTACTTACGAGCTCGTGTAGTACTCGCCCCTATCTCTAAAGGGGCTTATGCACTCCACTCGCTGTTTACTAAACGAGCGTTAGAGCGAGCGAGCGAAGCCTTCAATTTTGTGGCTTCCCCCCCCTCTCCCTCTCCCTCTCCTATGGTCGAGTGAGTCCCTACCTATGGTCGAGCAAGTTTCACTCCCTCACCCTACTCTTTCATTTCCGCTTAAGCTTCCCCCGTTTGGGGGATTAATTGATTGGATACCCGAGAACCATAATCTTTCCTAGGAACTGCTTCTACGACGATAGGCATAAAGGCATGATTAGTTCCACAAATCTCACTGCACTGACCATAGTAAACTCCTTCTCGTTGTACCGAAGTAGAGATCTGATTTAAACGACCAGGTACAGCATCACATTTGACACCTGAGGAAGGTACAGCCCAACTATGAGGTACATCAGCAGGTGTTACAATAATACGTAGATGAGTTTTGGCTGGTACAACCACTCTATTGTCCACTTCTAATAAACGTGATTGACCCAATTCTAGATCATCTTCTGGAATCGTATAACTGTCAAAAGTGAGTGACTGTTCATCGGAACTGTTATAGTCTGAATACTCATAAGTCCGATACCATTGATGTCCAATAGCTTTGATAGTAATGGCTGGATCTACTACTACCTCGTCCATTGAGTATAACAGAGCAAATGATGGTATAGCAATGAACATCAGGATGATACTAGGAAATATGGTCCGAAGAATCTCGATAGTAGTTCCATGAACAATCCTTTGCGGGATTGGATTTTTTTTATAGTGAAAATGCCATAAAGCGCGAACCAAGATCCGTGATACGAAAACCAAAATCAGAATGAGGAAGAAAAAGATATCGTGATGTAAGTCCATTATTCCTTGCATCATAGGTGTTGCTGCGTCTTGAAATCCTAATTGCCAAGGTTCCGCTGCATCACAAGGAGCAATTGTGAGGAATAGCCATTCTAGAACAATCATTTGGGTTGGTTCATTCTTTAACTGCTCTGCCCCCCCCACAAAAACAAAAAAAAGAAGAGAGACTTGTGCTTGCTCTCCCAATTCAGGAAGACGTAAATCGCCGGTTGGGCTGGTCCAACCAAGAAAAACATGGGACTTTTGGGCATTGCTTGGGCTAAGTAAAGCTTGAGTCGAGTTAAGTAAAGACTGGTTACCTATAAAGATCCCTCACTGCACACTTTCTATATATCTGTCCTCATTATCGGCTGCATGCTATCGGAGATAGAGCAATGGGAGGTTACACCACAATTCCGAATCCACTATTACAGTAATTTTTTTTTATGTCTTTATCCACGGGCAATGAGTTTATAATGTATTGGGCGTATCCGTTCCCTATTTATATACATTATTTTCGTATTAGCTTATCCGGTGCAGTTTATGCATGGCGAAAGGGAGCATTGGAATGGTCTTAGCTCCTGAATATTCAGACGAAAAAAAAAACTTAACTTCAACCCCGGACACTTTTTTTTTATAATATATAAGGGATTCCTTCTCTTATCCTCTATATAGCTCGTCATTGGTCCTTCGCAAGCGCGCTCCGCGAGAACTGTACATCTTTCTTAGATGAGAACACGCAGACGCAGCAGTGCCTCAACCAATAAGCGCAGAGCGAAACAATAAAAGCAAGCGTGCTTTTATTATACGTTAGACGATGCCACCTCCCACTTTACTTTAGTCCACCCGGCATAACCGCATTTCAACCAACCGACTAACTTGCCTCTCCGGGATGAGAACCCATGATTTGATCTGCTAGCTTGAACGCCTGGATCATGCCGAGAAGAGAAAGTGAAGAAAAGACTGTCGGAACCGATCGGAGGAGTATTTCAGAGTCCATCCCCGCCTTTATTGAGAAGGAAGAGATATAAAGGTTGGGCATCCATCGCTTCCGTGATGACGCGGTTGAGTGTTCATTCGATCCACCACCCGAGGCCAGGCCGATCAAACCTATCCGTTTTTGGGTTCGATTCAGAAAGTGATCCATAAGCATCAGTAAAAGCAGAAGCATATCCAGAAGGCGATACCAACAGCAGTAGAGAAAGACTCCCGCTAATAGAAAAAGAGGCATATCTGCCGATGATAACGAGAGCAGTACCGATAGCACCAATAGCATCCCTTCCAGTTCCCTTTACTAGTAAGGGGAGCCATCACCAGGGCCTATGATCCAACCCCATACCGGGATGGATGCCCTTATGATGATGGGCGTGATCCATAGCCGATGTTGGCTAGAAGCAGTATCAGTTGAAGCTATGGAGCACCCTTCAAGTTTCAGATCGATATTGAGTTCCATATCCACAGATATTCCAGATGTAGAGACAGATCCAAAGCTATTTGATCGAGATCGAGTAGCTATAGCAGATCCATTTAGAGATCGGAACCCCGTTCAGGGTACACCCATTTTAGTAGCAACTGACCCTAAGCCGGTAGGTCTCGTTCAAAAGCCACTTTAGTTGACGTGTCCCAATCAATGTGCTCGGTAATGATGTTGTCATCGCTGATGCGCAAGTTGCTGAAGTTTATTTTCAGTGTCTTCAGCCAATTTCAACTCAAAAATATCTGATTTCTGACACAGGTGCATTTGAGTTTGCTAAGCGCTTTTGCGTCAAGGGTGGACGCGTGGATTTATCTGCCATGTCTGCTCGTTGTTTGCTTGCTTACCAGCATCCATATGGTGGCTATATGTAAAAAATATCCATTCATTACGAAGGTTCTCTACCTTAGTAAGGATGGGTGGTGGAGGGGGTCCTTGCCAAACTCAGTCATACAAGATCTCGTCACTTTGAGCGGGTTCTTGCTATGTACACCAAGCCTCGGGGTCACAATGACTATCCATTAGAATTGTGGCTTGGCAGAGTGAGCTTTCGCTTCCTTATCTTCGGGGTTCATTATCTCCTTCCTTCCCTTCTTAAAGAGACGAAACCTTCGGATTTAAAGGCGGCCCCTGATGAATTATTTCCAACAAAAAGAGTCCGGGACCACCTCTCCCTATGGTCGAGCAAGTAAACTACCTTACCCTTTAAAGTAAGCAAGTAAACTACCTTGAGTGGTCTTTGCTCAGAAACTGGATGAAGGATTGGCTTCGGTACGTCCATTGGTACTGGAGACTGGAGTGTCGCGAATTCACCGGATGTTTCCTTAAGTGACTTCTTTCCCGCGTCAGTCTATGAGAAATCATGGAGGATCAGACGCGAATCGAGTGAGCTCATTCGCTTTGGTCTTCTTTGGAAGATCTATGATTTGGTAGCGGAGAAGGGTGTAGCTTGGGGCCCGCCATGTCTTCAAGAACACCTTCCCGGATTTCGGGGATGGTTACTAGGAGGAGTCTCTGGCATGGATTTCTTAGTCGAGTCCGATGGTTTAACCCAACCTAGGGCAAAGGGATCATCATAAGACTTTAGGCGCACCTGGGGGAAGGACTACCCTTAAAATACGCTATTAATAAACGATACCGAATTAACTGATAAAGAGACGGAACTAACAACTGCCGTAATGAACCTAAACTAAAGATGGAAAGAGTCACTCACTGAATACCTATTTATTAAAGAAGACTGAGCTAGTCCTAAAGCCGAAAGACGAAGGCAGCAAGGCGAAAGGAACAAGGGCAAAGTCAGGAACAAGGATTGTTTGTTACACGACTTATCGATTTCACCGGCTAGCTGAGGCTAGCCCGTACTAACAGAAGGTCAGGAATGAGACAGCTACTAGTGGCAGAAGGAAAGAAAGAACTTTCAGAGGGAAGCAAGCCTATGACAGGAAGGTGGGTCAAGGTTTAAGGAGCCTGACGGTCAGTCAATCACTCGTCTAGGGCCTTCCTCGCGGTCAGGCAACTCTTTCCTCGTCGGCAATCCGCTGAGACAAGCTCTCCTCCTATTTCTGCACTGCTTCCGGTTGATGGCTATTATGCCTCTTCCTGCTCTTTTGACTTCTTCGACTCGTCTTCCAGCTCAAACTAGCCAAGACTCCTATTCCGGGTAGTGTTTTTTATAGTCCTTTGCTCTTTACAAACCCCTGACTCGTTCATTCACTCGCTTGGATTCAGTCTCGTTCGGTTGTTGATTAGTTCATCGGTAGTTGGTTAGATAGTCGTGGTTGGGTTATTCACTTGGAGTTGCTTGGTAACTTCCTGGCATTATTCCGCCCTTTCGGGTGTTGGATAGTTGCTCGGGTGGTGTATTGTATTGTGGTTGGTTGCATCAGTTGATTCACTCCTTCCTCAGCATTCGTCGATTGGTGGCGTGGGAAAGGGGCATTCGATCACGGGCAAAGATGTCGATGCAACTCATTATGCAAGTTCTGAATTCAAGGTAGAGGGGTTGCCTGATTCACCAGTCTTTCCTCCAGACTCATTGGTAGGGTGATGCTAAACTATCTTCTAAGGGTTGATACTATTACATAGGCTTGGGGCTCCCATGCTTTCCCACGGGTATTTTTCAGTTTGTTGGCTCCTCTTATTCTCAGCACATAGGGGGATTTCCCATCCATTTATCTTTCCATTCCTTCCCCTCATTCCAATCTTGAGGCGTACTACCATGATTCCAGGGGCCTCTTCCTCTCCCTCTCCCTCTCCTATGGTCGAGTGAGTCCCTACCTATGGTCGAGCAAGTAAACTTCCTCTCATTATTCCAATTCTCCTCCAGGGCCCTCTCACGTAAGGCTCCCTTTATTCGGGCGGACTCCCATGATTCCTTTCCCAGTGTCTATATTCCCCCCCTCATCCGAGGCTCAGACTTCACCTCCATCCTTTTTTATATCAATAGGGAGCTCATCCATCCTTCCTGCCATAAGCGGATGATCTCCTAGCGCGAAAACCATTGATCGATAGTTATACAAGGCGATCTCCGATCCCTACAGAAGATAGCTTTCAGAAGCCCGATGCTTAAACTCAAATTGCGCGATGAACTCATCAGATGAACTACTACAGGAAAGAAGAAAAATTCGACTGAAGACCCTAGAGACCGTTACAAGACAGCTCGACCGGGAAGTAGCATATCTTTCAAGAAAGAAATTCGGTTACAAGGTATTCGCCCTAATTGAATAAAAGCTATAGAATAAAAGAAGGGAACCGTATTCGTGGACAGATGAGCGTTTGCGACCGTTTACAAGAGTTAATACCGAAACAGACAATTCCAGATGCCCTCAGGCAGAAGCCACTAAACTAGTAAAGGACAACGGAAAGTATTCGTGGATCGGGAAGACCGACTCTCATTCAAGGAAGCGGGCCGTTGACGACAGCAGGCCGGGAAGGACAGATGCTACTAAAAAAGCCGATTATCGCATGTTTTTAGAGGCCATACTTGACCCATCCGACCCCTTAAACTCGCGATTTAGCAAATAAAATAGACTATTCTGGACCTTTTCCTCATGTCGCTACCAGCTACGGATCAGATATGACCGATTGAAGAAAGAAGAAAAGATCGATGAACGATTAAGCGCCTTAGAGACCAATGAAATGCGACCGAGAAGCTTTATTACACAAAAGTTCTTTGAAGACCTCTTGCTTCTGCTTCCCTGCTTACTTTTGCTATCACCTCAACTGCTTTCGACCTGCTCGCTTAGAATGAAGATCAATAATGGGCGGAAGGGCTTAACACAAGACCACAGGGCGAGAGAGAGAGCCTTCGCTTACCTGCTTAACTTAACCGTGCCCTCCTATCGTACCTATATCCCCTTTCCTTCAGTTACATCCAGCCTCAGTTCTGCTTCCAACTACCGATGGGAGGAGGCTTGGATGTTAAATAAGAGGTATGGCATACGGGAATGGTATATGAAATGAAAGGCTGGAAACAGAGCTGAAGATGAGCGCTAGCCAATGGTTAATACTTCAGAAAGCACCTTAGCAATTACCAGTAATGCCCGACCTCAGTCTTGTTTTTTGCTAGCTTGAGTCTAGAACTTTACTATCTCATTAAATGCCGAATATATATATTTTATGGAAGATAGTCGGCCCACTTCTAGGCGTTGCAGCGATTATGCCTGTTCTAGCCCTACCATCCACCCCTATCATCATAATAAAAAGGGGTACTTTCGAGCTGATCTGTGATTGGTCAAGGCGACCGAGAGGACGCATACCTCCTCTATATTCCTTAAATAGGCAAGACTCGGATACTGCATGCGAGAAGCATAATAGTTTACTGAACAACTACTTAGATCTTGATTGATTTGGATGCAATGGAATTTTTTCATTACTCCAAAAAAAGCCATCCCATGAGTATACATGACCCCACTACCTGTATAAAGCGTACATCTCTGCTCAGGGAGTAGGTCAAAGCTTTTTATAAGAAAAGTAAAAAGCTGATGGATATTGATTGAGTGGGGAAATTTCTTGACCGTCTAGTTCTTTGTCAGCACCGAAGAAAGGGGATCCGGGAAGCCTAGTCCAATGACGGTGGAAAGCAAGTAGCTAACAGGGACCCGGCTTACAGGATACTATTTCAGACGAAAAGCAAGACCAGACGATGGAGACCATATCCCTGTAGAAGGCGTGAAACTCGTCTTTGGGAAGAACTTTCTTTGCCACTTAAGAGTTTTTCTCTTTCCTGGCGTGGAAGCCCCTGGACGCTGTGCAACAACTCCTCTGATTGGCTAGACATCTCCTTGTTCGGGTCATGCACACCACAAGTAGACACAACTGGATCTCTTATTCGCCTTCCAACGGGGACTCTCTCAGGTCCTAGTTTTCTGGGAATCTCTTTTGATCATCGGGTGAATAAGCTGGTCCAGCATCAACATCATCCCCGGGCACTGGTTGTTGTCCCTCGCCTCTGGCTTGAAAGCAATCATTGATCGGCATTCTGGGCCATCTCATTTACAGCATTTGCTTGTCACGCTTCGAAAGGCCGTTTCTTTCTTCCATTGCGGACTTGTCCTTGGAGGCCTCCCTACTGGAGAATACCATTCTTTTCTCATTGACTTCTTGAGATGGAAAAATATTTTAGGAAAAGTTTATCTCACAGCAGCAGTCCATCTCGCGTCAGCAGCGCATTCTTTGATTAACTAGTCCATCCAGTGTGCAGTCGGTGCAGCAACCATTTCACCAGCAGAACTAGATTTTCTATAAGACAAGCTGAAGAATTTGTTATCCTGCATTCATCCTAGCAAAAACTGCTTCCAGAGTCTGTTTTTAGCTGAAAATAGGGGGGTAGTGGTTGACCTTTCCCGGCTATAAACCAAAACCTGGATCCGCTTTACGATGTATTAGGCGAACCCCTAGGATACGACGCCTTGCTCCTTGAGTATCATGGGATTGAATACCCCGACCTCCCTGAGGCTCCCGAGAAAGCTATTTCAGCCTTCCGGACAGTTAAGGGCCATTCCTACGTCCCTTATCGGTATTCATCCCCACCCCCCGCGGAAGGGAATGAGCAGCTAGCTAACTCGAACTAACCATCATTTGGATCCTCAAAAGCATGGCTTGCTTTAATTCTCCGCGGAGAAAGAAAGGGATCAAAAGCAATGAAACCTACGATGTATCCTCAATCTTCCGAGGGGTACGGAGCGGCATTTAAGCCTTCAAATTCATATTCTTCTCCCAGTCCCAAGTGCCAAGAACCGGCGAATGAAGGCTCCGTGGCGGCATCGGAGCAGCCAATAAGCTAATCCGTTCCCAGTGACCCATCTAATTGATTCGATCCAGTGCAGAAAGAAGCGAGTGAGCGGCAAATGATCCAATATCGGACCTGGCGAATATCTGTCTCTCAATCCCGGGATTCCAATCCAAATTATGCATTTACTGACCGCACTAGATTTCTTGATTCGCTGGGAGAGAGTAGAGAGTCAAGGTTCGTTGGCAAGTACTTCCTTTCTATTAGTGCCACCGGAAAGGATGAAAAGAGATAAGATGCTGGTGGTTAGCCTGCCCCGGACTCGTAATTGATAGTTTCTGATGAATGGAGATGGCTATGGGGCCTACCTATGACTGATTTCCCTTACAGGTCCGAAAGGCATCTGATGCCTGGGCACATATCCGCCTCTGGTGATGGGACAGATGGATCGAATGCAGCATAGGGGTCAATGGCAGCAACAAAGAAAACAACTAAAAGCGACGTCCGCGCCCTAATAAATAAGGGGAATTAAGCATCCATCGACGCTCACTTGTCTATGTTCCCTATGTCAGTCTCCTTTTTAAGGATCCTTCCTAGCTCTCTTATTCATTAAGAAAACGTACTCGTCAGGTGTCGGCATCACACATATATATTTCAAGTGTGCCGTGAGTGGCTTTACCAACCGGAAAAGAAGTCCCAAGGAAACCAACTAAACCCGGACTTACCCGGAAACCAGGAAAACAAGAAGAAGTAAGAACAAGGAAATAATTCCCAGCTTTTCTCGTATAAAAGCTGCTAAAAGCCTTTGTTTGCTGTTTAATGCAGTCAGGGGATTAGCTACATTTTATAGTCAGGTAAGGCCAGGGAGAAGTCATTGATGAGGACATAAAAGACGTACCACTCATCAATACGGTGGGAACCCGAATTCAAAAGCGATACACCTGCAAGCTTGGGTGGCTGAAGAAGAGCTGTTCTCGCAGGGAAAGAAAGATGATTTACCCAGGGAATCCCTAAGTAAAGATGCCGAAGTCCAAGGTGTCGAAATAACACGGGATAGCCCACAATCTTTTTAACAACCGGGTCCAGCACCTTCGGTGGATTTTCAGTAAAAAGAATATAACCTAGCCAGCTTATCTAATCTCCCAGACTTTATCGAGCCAGTTCGAGGTAGTTCCATCCATCCTAACTAAGCTCTTCAATTGCTAATGCCGTACTTGGTAGAAGGAGTGGAAATTCTAGATGGAGTTCTCTTTGCTCTTCTGTCTCTCGCCCTTCCAGTCCATCGATTGTTAGTTCTCTTGAGACTTCTGTTACATCCCTTAAGTCAGTCTTAAGGGTAGATAGCGCTATAGGCTAACGATAAGATTCAAGGGCCTTCTATTTAGTCGATGCTTGTTTTTCCGGATAAGTAGTATTTTATCTTCAAGTTCAAGGGAGTTGTTGGAGTGCTTTTGTAAGTCCTGTTGGCGTGCTATAAAATTTCATTTGAATGATAGGCCAATCTAAGTCTTCCATGTCGGTTCGAGGGGAAGGAAGTTCTCATTTTGAAACCTGCGAGCTCTAGAGCAAGCAAATAAGAAAGCTAGAGATAGAGCGGCAGGATAGACATAAAGCTATGGAGAGCTTAGGCAAGTTTGAAAACTGGAATCTTGAAAGCTAGCAGTCTGTTTTTAGCCAAAGAGGATAAAAGATGAGAATATTAACCTCCTTTTTTAAGTGTATGGATGAACTTCTTTTTCCCTTAGCTGTAGTGTTAAGCATTAACTAATTAATGTGCTTTTAATTGATTGGTTAATTTCGCTCTCCAGACAAGTTAGGTTTCAAGCCTATAAATGAATCTTCTTACTCGCATATTGAATACATTCCCTTTTCGGTTCACTCCGATCCAAACGAGCTAACTCTTGTACCCCCTACCGAGCTAAGGAGCGTAACGAATGTAACGTGCCTCAAAGGACTACTATTAATAGATGTATACCAGTCTTGGTGGGATTCTTTCTGTCTCCTTCTCCGGATAAGAAGTAATAGGCGATACGATCGAATGGGGTCCCTGCGAGTTCCCTGTGAGTCAGTTGGAGGACTTTTTGAACACTATGCAGAAATATGTAAGGGCTAGGCCAGTGAGGAAGGGAGTGGATTTCCTGAGTAAGCTGGGAAGCGATCTAGACGATAGAATGCAGTTTCCTTTGATGGGGCCCTTCCTGCAGCAGATTCGTTCACAGACGATTCAATAGCAACCCCTTCTTTTCTTGCAGCAAGAGGGTATTCGAGAACAAGCTCCTCTAGAGATGAATGTGCAGCTGATTCAATAGGAGCTTCTACGATCACAGTAAGAGCCTCTATGCCAACAGCGGCAACTCTCACAGCAGATAGGCAACGGTTACTGAAACAGTTAGCCAAAGAAGAAGACCGGTAACGAAAGCAACGGATATTCCAACAACAATAGGTATTGTAACAATAGGATTCTAAACCTTCTCGTCTTCTGAAGGCCACTCACTCGCTTGAAGATGCCGAATAACCGCCGGTTCTTTAGTACTTGGTTGGAATACCCAAGAGATCCCACTGGATAAGGCCTATTCCCTGCTCGTAAATTAACGGTTTAAGTTCATTTTTTCTTACTGTCGCAAGCCATTCTTCCACTCTATGATTATGATATGATTCACTTTCAAACGGAACAGGGCATTCTTTCTGATCTTCCGAAAGATCTCCTTCTTGCTAACATAAGGAAGATCATATTCTAACCCGCGTAGAATGAAGACTTGTCTTACCGCATACCAGTTGCATGTGGGAAGACCAGAAGCGGGGTGAAGAATAAATAATGGGCGGACGATCACATCGTCCGATAGCTAAATGGATGGTACTTGGCTAACCCGAATCTCTTCACTCCTCATCTCACTCACTCACTTGAAGACCGACCGAATGTGGACATTAGCAGCGCGTAGTCCTTCACCACAGAACTCCCTCAGCTTACTTGCTTCCTTAAGCCAAAAGCACCAAGAGTAGCTACTCCGACAAGAGCAGAAAAGGCACCAACATCGGTGACTAGTAGGGATTCCACCAGTTCCAGTTCAGGCATCATCCTAATCATCAGATAGGGAAGCCGGGATCCTCTACTTAATTCCCGGAAGTGAAAGAACAATTATTTCCATTTTTGATCTAGTTGCTTGCTCACTCACCTCACTTTCTTTTTAGTTCGAAAAAAGCTAATTCGAATCTCGATCTCTGGAATCGAAACCAAGACCAACGAGCCCCTTACCTTAACCTTAGGCAAGCGAAAGACTTACGACTTTGAATTGAGGTAGAATCCTAAGGAAGCTCTTTCAAGTCCTCTGGGCACAAAGGAACTACACAACTTTGTATCTCTTTAGTGATCAGTCTTTTCTGCTCTTAATAGAGAGCGCTGTTCCAGCAGAATCCTAATCAGACTATTGCTCGTACCTAATCACTGCTTAAACCCTCGGTGAAACTGGCTTAAGCCCGACTACAGAGCCTATCTATATCTATATAGGGATATACCACCTGTGAACCAAAGCACATTCTAACTCCCTTTGGCACAAAAGAAAGTCTGCTATCAAATAAAAATCGTCTTCTGTGTGGGATGCCAGGTTGTGAATTGTAAACTCTCCGTTCCTTCTTGACTCGCCTTCAGTCTTGATGGCTGCTAGCTTCCTAAACAGGATTTCTGTTCTATGAGGTACAGGCCTGGCCCGGCCGCACGAAGCAAGAGGAAATAGGTATAGGCTGGATCAATAAAAGAAAGATAACGAAAGTGTACAAGATTCCAATCGGGCTGGCTCAGAAGGAAGGTGGCGGCGAGGAAGGGTCTTTCGAATCTCGATCAAATAGCATAGCACGGGACCGTGCCAAGCTGTAAGCATAGCGAGTTAGGTATGGGCTTTCTTTTAACTACCAGAATCAGCAGTTGGCCTATTGTTGATCAAAGTCTGGGTTGGCGGTCCCTAGTTATAGATAGGCTTTCGCCTTCCTTTTTCCGTCCAACGAGGATTTTAGTGTTTGGAGAATTCTTCCTATTTGACCCGATGCCGTACCCTTCGTGTGTTCATGATACAGGGCCGGGGTACATATTCCACAAAAACAAGGTTCGACTACGAGGATTGATAGGTTGTTCATTTTGTAACCTTCACCTCTATCTACACAGTTTCATTTCTACGTCTTCGACGAGCAAGACTGACATAGGGTGAGGTTTCAACAGGGCAAGCGGAGATTATCCAACCTGCGGTCAGCTATGATATACTCAACTTCTTCTTTTCACCTCCCTCTTCGATCGATCCGGAAGACGTTCCCTTAGCGACATCTCAAGTCCTCCGGTCGAGTTGGAAAACAACCCTTGAGACCTACGAGCTCCTAAAGCAAAGAACGAAATAGACAGACTTAGACGAGGGCATCTTGAACCCCTCTCCCTACGGTCGAGTTAGCCCATGACCTCAAGATCAAGAAGAGCCAGCCATACATAGAAGACAAGGTAAGACCTTGCTCGACCAAATGAACGTAGCAGCAGCATCATGAGATAGAACCCGGTCCTGTCCCGGCTGTCCATCTGTGGAACATGGGGCTGAAGACCTCTAGAGTACCTACTAGAAGAAAGACAGAACCACTTGGCTAGGGGGACAAAACCATTTGGAGGAAGAAGCAGATGGAAGACTGGGTCACTTGTGAAAGAACTAGCCGAAGGGGACCATCACAGTTGGGGCGGTGGATGACAGGCTAGCTCACCAAGAACATCAGGAGAGGTTGGGGAAGACTTGGCTGCGGCAAGGAGAGGTTAGGTCAAGGGATTGCAGAAAGAAGTCCCATCAATCAGAAGAAAAGGATGTTCCAGGAAAGAGGGGAACAAGGATATCCAAAAGAATAGGCCTTGAAGGAAGGCATGAATGAGGGGAGACCGGCTGCAAGATATGCTACAAGGTTGAATCAGTCCACTAAGGGATGACCTCTTCTACATGATTTCAGCGAAGTGTTCAAGTCAAGGACTTAGGCGATCAAAGAAAAGAAGACTTGAAAGAAATTATCCACAGCTAAGGCATCCATCCAATACAGATAGAGCGTCATATACAATGACTCTATCCTTTGGAAACCACCTATTCCTCTCATCGACTACCTTCACTAGGGTCAAGATTCATGGTATTCTAAGGGCCGGAGCAAGGGATTGCTTTCGTCTCTTTCTTTCCTTCAGGGCCTGGAATGGAAGTTGTCGTTAAGCTTCTTTGGATCAATCGATAGTGTGCTTATCGCTCTACTTCGCTTGATTCTCATGCCAGTGGACTCGTCGCTCAGCTTTAGGCCTTATTAGCTTCATTTCTGAAGTGAGCATGAAGTCCGAATTGAATAGATACTGAGAAAGCGTCTTTCGTGATGAAAGTAGCAAGTAAGGATTCAGGATTGAGAAAGAAGCAAAGCGCAGCTGGAGCTGAATCTATTATAGGAGGCGTAGGGTAGGCTCTTTGGATAGATTGACTGGCTTAAGCCGATGAACCAGCTTCTACCACTGACGAGCTAATTCGGACTATGCCTAACTAGAGGAAGAAAATCACCTGATCTTGGCTCGGCATCTTTTGAAAGGGAATCCTATATCTGGTAAGAAAGGGCGAGTCGGCTACTCGAAGCGGAGAAGCAAGAGCTCACTCGACCCATAGGAATAGGGAGGAAGTTTCATTCCAAACTGCTCTTAGTTTGAGCGGACAATACGCTGTTAGACCGGGTCAAACTTACCTTTAGGTTAGGGATCGGAGTTGCAAACTGCTCGACCGGTTGGGTAGGGAGGTCTTCCCACTTCCTCTTCCCATTCATTAAAGGGTACTAAGAAGAACTGAGGAAAGGAGCGGAGTTGAAGAGCGGTACTCCTTCTCTTGAAAACTAACTTCTTAAGGTTAGGATATGCTCGCCCGTCTACCGGGATAGGAGAAAGAGAAGATCTCGACTAGGAGTCTGAGGGAATCTCTAGCGGATCTTTTCTAAGCCAGGAAGATGCCTCTGCTGAAGTAGCAAGTATTGGGGTTTCAAACTGAGATTTTACTTTCTAGTAAAAAGGGGTTTACCTGAAAGAAAGAATCCTGTAGCAAACGGGATTGATTCCACTTCCTTGCTGTTAAGTACGTCCCTCTTATCTCTTGCCGATTCCGAACTCCAGGAGGAGCCGACTAAAGCTAAAAGCAGAGTTGGAGCTTGGCAATGCAGTTGATCTTCTTGCAGCTGAGAGAGATGCTGGCATTGAATGAAGCTGATTCCCCCGTATTGGACAGAAAGAACCTTCTATAATGAAGAGTCGGATGTGAGGGAAAGCCCTCTAGTCGAGTAAGAGAACTGAAAGTTTCAAGCCAGTAAAGTCCGATAGTGTGTCAGTTAAGACTAAAAGCCACGAACTAGCCTCTTTTCCTTCCCTTCTATGGTGAAGTCAGAGCCGGGGCAATCAAATATCATCGATGGGTCCCAGATAGCTTTGTCTGTTCGCCACCACTCGGATTCAATTGCGCATTTGAGAGCATCTATCTCATACTTGTCGGCCTGGCGCGGATCTGAAAGGCGCTGTTAAGCGAAAACTAAGAGAAAGAAGGTCAACTGGGGAAAGACCTTTGGTTCGGTATCGGCATCGGTAGGATTCACAGCTGATGAAAGACCTGCTCCGTCTCCTCTGCCCCTGAGCTTCTCCTTTCGTTTATGTCGTGAAAAGAGGGGCTTCCCTACAATTCAAGAGCGGACACTTCCTCATTCCAGGTCTCAAATCAGTAGCAAAGAGTCCATAGACCGCATCTGCGAAATCTCTTCATTTATGATAATTCAGGTGCCCCTGTTTACTTTTTCTTTCCACACGGCTATTGAACTCCCGCAGCTCCTACCTGATTACCTTGTCGCTCCCTCGGGCGCACCTGACTCTAATTAATCAAAAAGAATTCTACGAGAACCCCTCGGACCAGACAAAAAGGTTTTCAACTCATAAATAAAAAGGTTGCTCGGAGGTTCTCTTTCAAAGGCGGAATCAAACAGCTTGCTTTACTTTACACACAAATTTTGGAGAAGTTATACCCCTTCCTGGCCAAGGCAACTACGCTTCTTCAAGTATCATCGTTGGTTTTGAATCTACGCATTCAATGGTTGGTGCAAGATCAGCTGCTCTTCCATACCGAGAAACCTTACTCCTGAACTTGTCTATCCATTCCCGGTACTGCCCGATCTCTAAGTGTTGTTCTGACATGTGTGCGATTTAGCAACATAAATCTTTTGTTCTTTATCCGCTCCGACTCCTTCTTTCTTTAACCGCTTGACCTATACCTAAAAGCCCAACCGTCAAGGTTTGGAACTAATGGAGGAGGTCTACTTAGGCCCGCTGGAGCCAATTCTGTTGATGGAAGGGCAGCTGCTTCAACCGAAGAATGGGATGAATTGGTTCTATCCTTGGTCTTTTCTAGCGGATTGTATCCTGAAAAGACATCCATGAATGAAAACAATTTAGGTGAGTTATGTCAAAAGGTCTCCTCATTAGAGGATTCAGGTGCCCCTTCTCGTCTCGAGTTGAGGTTGCTAATGTCCCCACCTTCACCCGCTTTTAGAAGTGGATTCGAACCACTGGACTCTATTTTCTGAGGATACATTGATTCTGTTCAGCCGTTACCATTCTATATGCCTTTTCCGCCTTAAACCCCTTATCCCGGATAGGAAATGTATGCAAACGATGCAGGAATCGAAGTTGAGTGATTCAGTAAGATAGAAGAGCAATTGACTAGTTTGTTTCCTACAGGTTGACCGATTCAGCTCGGCCAATTGAGACAGATAGGGAGCATGCCATTCAAGGGCTGGTTTTCCTATTTATTTGAAATCTTATCCCGTCGTCACCTTGTAAAAAGCTAATGCGACACCCAATTCTTATTTATTTATATTAATAAATTAAGGACCAACCGGCACACAAAGGGGTGAACCCACCTTGTCTAAGACGCGAATGAACGAACATTTGAAAGAGATGGTGACAAACAAGGAAATCGGCGCATTTGGCTCTACCTCTCACGCCAAACCATCGTGGTTGGAACTTGTTTCAATGAAAAAAATTACCAGAATGACCAAAACATCTCTTCCTGAACAGGCCCAGAGGAAATACAATCATTGAAGTCGTCCCCGGCAATCATCTTTGAAGTGACACAACAGACTATGACTAGACATCTCGAGGAATCCACGCTTCTCACATCTCGTAAACAACTATACATCTTGGAAGCAAAGGCCTGGAGCAAAGGTATTTACCCCTGGTCAATCCACAGTCAATCATCCAGCAACAGATTAAGTAGTCGAAAAAGCAGTAGACATTACAGAAATTGAGAAGGTGCTTTCTCTTAACTCAGCATGGTCATACAATAAGAATAAGAAGTTGGCTATTCTCAGGTCTGGGCTGGGTATCCATATTAGGTTAGGGAGTCAACAAATCCCAGTCATAAAGGACAAGAATAAATCGGACCTTAAATTGTAGAATGCCCCAATCACACAGGTTCGTTATCCACACGAGTCGGGTCTTGCGGCTGATGTGCCATTTGATAAGAGAGGATTGCCTTTTTTTGATGTTCTTTGTAACAAAGCCCGGTAGGGGCGCGTCTGATAATATTGTTAAAAGGGCACAGCCAAAGCCTTCTTTTATTAAATATAAAAAGAGGGGAGGCGGAGGAAGTAGCTCTAACGATAGGAGGGAAAGGTCAGTCACTTGACTGTAAGAACGACTGGAAGGAGAGGACTTTGACAGCTCTATGTTTCATGAGGTCGAACTTCGAATGAGCTATACACTCTAGGAGAAAGCCGCTCTACCTACAGGGTAGTCACCGACGTTTCAAAGTAATGTCCACGCTCGCTCTAGTGAGTTAAGGTGTATGATCAGGCCTCCTACATGGTATCCCTGCCTTACATCAATTCGATAAGCTCTCACTAAGTAATTGAAGATAACTGGGAAACCACTGCTTGTCTTTCCTTTGAAAGAAAAATCCAAGACTTCGGTTAGCGGGGAGCGCCCCTGTCCTCTTTTCTCCCCCCCCCTTTTCTTTTTAGAAGCCGAACCTAGTCTTTGTGTGAGTTGTAGCGGATCACGTGGCTCGATGGAGGTTCCTCAGCGTCTTTTGTTTGAATGACTACCGCGTGCCATTTGACCTCAGTCATTTTGTCCTACTTGCGTTTTTTCGAATATCCTATAACGTACCATCTAGGTCTCGTCTTGTAAGCCCGGAAGATGAAAGTGCTCCTTCTTCTTCTTACTCCCGCTCGATCAGGGAGAATGACTCTTTTAAATCTAGGATCCGACCACTATTTGGTACACTGGACTATGTTGGTTTCCAAGAGATCACTGATAAACAGGTACTCCCGGATGGAAGGTACATATCGGAGAAAGAATTCTATTGCGCAACGGCAGACGCATCTAACCGCTGAACTTACATTGGAACCCATCGCCGTGATCGGATCGGCTGGGTGAGCTTTTCACTCACACGCGCGGCCAGCCTTTTATCCAGACCCTTATCCTGCCTGATACACTAGACGCATAGTCTGCGAAACCAGCACTAGTCACTACCTAGCTGGCTGGCGACTACTCCTACTCATAGAAGGCTAGTTTACAGGATAGCTTTATCTAGCTTACTTTGAATAAACTTACCCCACTTCCGCAAAAGGGTGACCCATAGAACGATGGATTAGCGGGCTAGGGTAGGGATGGTACTTCATTTAAACAGTGACATTGCTCATGGATTTGAACAGCAATCCTAGATCACACCTATATGAAGCCTTGCTGCATCTCTAACTTCCTGCCTCGTCATCCCAGGCCACCCACCCTAACCTAATGGAGAAGATTACTGGGCCACTCTCTGCAGGTTAACTCTGGTTGGCCAGTCAAAAGACACACGCTACCATAACAGAACACTTAATTAACATCAACTTGGGCAGCTTCACCCCGGAAAAGCATTGGAGTCTTTCTTTTTTGATGATCCCCGACCCGACTCCGAAGTCTTCTGCGTGCATTATTCTGCCCTCAACAACTCTTTTCGTAGTTGATCACCGACCAAGCCTCACACTTCTACTTCAGGAGCTTGCCTTGAGGTGAGGGTACTATGACGATCTTAGTCCGAATGAATGCCTAAGGGTGAAAGGCTCTTCTGACCACATGTCTGTCTCTGGTGACGATCGATCCCTAAGTCATATTAGGTATTAGGTATGTAAAGACAATTTCATTATAGAGTGTTAGCGCCATTTCCCTTTACCAGTAGGTTTGATAGGGTTCCTTCGGGAAGAATAAGGATCCGGGGCAATAAAATAAAGCAAATGGGGATATTCTCGGGCTAGCCATCACTTGGGGAAAAGATTTGAAAAGGGGATTTGGTAAGGAAAGTCGGGAAGGCCCAGCTAAGATAGATTAAGGGCACACAGCCGGAAAGGGTCAAGAACAAAAAAGTGGGGTAAGGGGGGGTCCATAACGGACTACTCGCTTACCGGAATAGCCGGCTTCCCCTAAACGCTTATCCCTGACGGACGACTTCCCTTTGCGCGGAGATACAGAGGCCGAAGAAGAAAAAAAGGAGGTTTTTATTCGTCGAGGCATCTGCTCCGCCTGCCACTCAGCTTGGAAGGGGGGGATATAGCTCAGTTGGTAGAGCTCCGCTCTTGCAATTGGGTTGTTGCGATTACGGGTAAAAAAATCCATCCTGGACCAAGCAAGGATCCTTCTAGGCCAACAACTCTCATCTCAGTAGGTGTTATCGGCATCTCAGCAGATCTGATGGTTCTAGGAAAATCATTGAATAAGGTATTCACTTCGTTCAGTCATTTAATCCAGGCTAAGAATTCCGCACTCTCCCTCTCCCCTAAACTACAAGCTTTGAAGCCCTACCATTATAAAAGTAAAATCACTTTCACAAAGCGAAGGGACATTGCTTACAACTCAAAAGGACGGGATGTTAATATGTTAGGCTAAGGCACCTCTCATCACAGCACGTCGAAAGCATGCCATCAAATTCATTATTTAAAGCCTTAGAGCAGTAGCACGCACAGGGATAGAAAACCCTTCTGATCCCAAGGAATGCGCGTCTGGTGGTATCGAGAGAAAGGTTGCATTTAGGAGTGATTTCTCTCCAGAACTAGAAATATCATTAAGAGAAGAAAGAGCTAGTAAAGTCAAATAGTACGCCCGGTGAACCGGGTTCTACCACTTCAGGTCCCAATCCATAGTAAGGCTTTGATCCGAAACGCTAGCTATATGGTTAACACATGCAAGTCGAACGAAGTGATCTTGGACGAGTCTTTGATATTCCGTAAGTAAGTAAGTCGGTGAACTTTCTCCAATGTCTTTATTGGTTGGTAAACCCAACTCGAAATTTCCGTCTTCCTGAATTGGGAGAAAGCAGAAGTCTCTCTCTTTTTTGGGGGGAGCAGAGCTAGCTATTGAACAAAAAGCCCTTTGCAATGAACAACAGGAATTCCTTGATACTTTATGGGGATCCCACATCCGCTGATCTACGATTTATGCATAGTGATCAGTTTTCGTTCCCTTCCAGTAGTAGCTCCTCTAGTCGTTCCTCAACTAGGTCGGACGCGGAAAGCGCTCCACCTGAGTTCGAGCGGTTATTTGATCGAATCTGTGATGAATACGCAGAGTGGGTGGGGAGAAGCGGGAGGCAATTACCTCCCGAATGGACGGTGCCCGACCTTGTTCGGGCAGTTATTTCCGACGATCGGATTGACAGTCCCGGCTTTCTCACAAGTGAATATTATGATGTAATCTTACATGGACCAAATGCTTGGTTATGTAACGATATTCTTGCATTTTTAGATCTGGTAAACTATGTCTTTTAGTTCCGGAAATGTGAAACAAAAGTTTTTCCCTGGCATCTCGGTCACTTAGTCAGTGCACAGTGTCAGATTTGATATTCAGTAAGTAACTCAGTGAGTGTTTTCTAAGAAGGGCTTGGAAGAAAAAAATGAAATACGAACAACCGCGCTGGTCGTAATAGATCGACTTTCATGCTAGTTCTTGCTCCAGCATGAAAGTTCCATTTCAGGGAAGGCTTTTTGGACTAAGGGTACCATGATACTTTCTGTTTTGTCGAGCCCTGCTTTGGTCTCTGGTTTGATGGTTGCACGTGCAAAAAATCCGGTACATTCCGTTTTGTTTCCCATCCCAGTCTTTCGCGACACTTCAGGTTTACTTCTTTTGTTAGGTCTCGACTTCTCCGCTATGATCTTCCCAGTAGTTCATATAGGAGCTATAGCCGTTTCATTCCTATTCGTTGTTATGATGTTCCATATTCAAATAGCGGAGATTCACGAAGAAGTATTGCGCTATTTACCAGTGAGTGGTATTATTGGACTGATCCTTTGGTGGGAAATGTTCTTCATTTTAGATAATGAAACCATTCCATTACTACCAACCCAAAGAAATACGACCTCTCTGAGATATACGGTTTATGCCGGAAAGGTACGAAGTTGGACGAATTTGGAAACATTGGGCAATTTACTTTATACCTACTATTTCGTCTGGTTTTTGGTTCCTAGTCTTATTTTATTAGTAGCCATGATTGGGGCTATAGTACTTACTATGCATAGGACTACAAAGGTGAAAAGACAGGATGTATTCCGACGAAATGCTATTGATTTTAGGAGGACTTTAATTAGGAGGACGACAGACCCACTCACGATCTACTAAAAGGAAAGTCGCCCGGAGATATTGGTTCGAATCCAATTCGTGAGATAGCAAAGCGGTAAAAGGAAAGCAACTCTTTTCTTAACCAGCTACTTCACTCATTCAATAGCTGGTTAAAAGAGAAGGCTTTAAGTGCAGTAGGAAAGAGAGGTTAGAGTTGGACCTGAAAGCTTCGACATATGAGATTAGGACAGAGAAGTTAGCGGTAGGGCTCTTTCCTCTCCGTTACCTTGTTCTTGTTGGGTCAACCAATTGCATTACTTCTTTCGGAAGCTTATTTTTTTTGTTTCTGAAAAAGCATTTTAGTTGTGCTGTACCTTTCTCCGCTCTCCCCGGCTGTGCCGTACCGGTGAACTGAACTCGAGTTCGTTCTATTCGTTCTAACAGAATGCTAACCTAACATCGCCCTTGGTGATTGGCCAATTCCAAGGTCTTTCTCAATAGAGCTCTACTAATGAAATAGGGGTGGCGAAACCAAAAAACCTCTCAATGGGTAAATCGGGGTAGACCAGCAAAAGGCTACTCCCAGCCATGTTCCCGCTCGGTTTCAAGTCTACTCCGTAGCGACTGCCCCAGGTCCTTGACCCGACCAACTCACGTAAGTCCAATACTTGAAGTCTACTCTTACCACTTAATGTCAATTGTCTACGATCAGTATTGATTGATGGAATTCCCCAGAGAGAAAGCTATTCCTTTACTTAAAAAGAGCGGATAGACGATACGAACTAGGGATGGGATCCCGCCAAAGAGAGTCGAGAGCCTCTATTCCATGCTTTCGCCAAGCTAGTCTGCGAGTTGTCCGCCTAACTCACGACAGTTGGTACATTAGTGAAAGATGCAGTTCCCTTACCTATTCGTTTTAGATATTTTAGCTTTAGCTAGAATCAACCCCCAATATTAGCACCCACCTTCAATTCCTAATTTTCTTTGTTGTTTCACATGTTCTCACTCTTTTACAAACTAACCTAACCTCTGGAGTGCATGAAGTACGAGAAGTCCCTTCCAACGACAGTTATACTATAAGTACATCCACCTGCACCATTCGACTTCCTGCCCGGACTTTGGGTTAGAAAGCAGGGCGAGCGACATAGAATGTATTCCATTGGTCCTTGGCTTCCTAATAAGTCCAATAATCCCAGTCTTTCACCCCTGTGATCGCATGTTTCCTTTATCTTCCCTGTCTGTAATCAAACGAGTGTTTTGTATTGAGTAGGACACATCGGCCTACCCTTCTCTCTATTTGGGTTCCCTTCAGACGATCTAAGGCACATGATCTCAAGCACTAGGCATAGGTGGTGGGGCTCCGTGTAAGCGTCTTCAACTTAGATTATTCATCAGTATATAATAAAGCCCATACTGAAGAAAAGGGCGAAGACAGAAGCTTAGGAAGCAGCTTTTCACTCTATATAGAGAACCTAAACTCAGCCCTAGTGGATCCTATCGAGGGACCCGGAGCGCCCAACCAGCGGGTTGGATACGCATTCATTCCATTTATTCTTATTCTGGCGGATTACATCCTATTATAAATCAAGGAGTAACTTAGAAGAAGGGCCATTCTCTCACTTGGTTAAGAGTCATACTAAGTCCCATTCTTGTAACCAAGACAAAGAAGTCCCGGACGCCACTATATGTAGGAAGATAAGCTTAGGGGTGGATTCGAATGTAGAAGGAGATCAATTTACTTGATCGATGATGGTCGGCTCTTTCATCTATCGTCCTATGATAGTAGCCAATCTTTTGGAACAGCTGATCTAGTGACAATCTAATCTAAGACCTTCGCCCTCGGCCTCTAGTCGCTAATAGATGGGGTCTATAGTAAGGTTACATAGGAGCCATCCACTCGAGCCAATAGTTGGAAGGCCATTGTCTTTCGATAGCAAAAAAACCTAAAGGCATCTAAAGAAAGTGCTAAGCCACTTGATCTCCAGCCAAAGGGGATACTATTATCAGTTAGGTCACTTTTACTTTTTTTTTAGAGCTACACGAGGGCTTAAAAGCGCCTGTGGGAACCAGTGTCAACCACACACACCTTCATCCCTCACCGGCCAAAGGAAATTCAACCTTTGCCGATAGACCAATCAATGGTGAATTATGCAAGCACATAAACTCGATCTTAAGTCCTTGCTTCGAGAGGGAGTTTATCAATACAAGGAGTAGGACCTGAATGAAAGCCAGTACGGTACCACTCTCTCCTTTGAGGAGAGGCAAGGGGATCTTGGAAGAGTTTTCAAGCAGTATAAGTAAGGTAGTGTAAACTAGTTAATCATATTGCTTGTGCGATGGAATTAATTTAAGCTCTCAGTTACTTTCTTGGTCTCGAGCTTCCTGCCTAGTCATCCCACTGTAGCTTTCTCTGGACTTCAGGTTTTTATCCCTCCCCGGATTCATCTTAAACCGACCGATATGCCGAGATGACATCCAGCACGATAGCAAGAAAAGGAAATGGTCTCCGTGCAGCTTCAAGTCACGCCGCTCTCACCAAGATAGAATCATGGTCACATCTGTAGTCTAGTTTAGAGAAGCGGAATGCCAATCGACACTGTAATGGTAGCCATCGGGATTGAGTTCAGCTGCTTTTGACGATACTGACGAATGAGTAGACGGAAGAATGAATCAGATGAACTCCAGTTTGGTCAAACAGGCGCTTTAGAAATAAAATAATAAAAGGACACCATAAGACTGAGAGGCACGAGCTGGCTTAATCCATTCCCTTACCACCAAGCCCGGATAAGCAGCATCTAAAAAAGAAAGTCGAATTACTAATTACTTTACCTTTACAGAGAGAGAGCTCATGAAAGATTTTAAATTGAATTGAAATATCTGTTAATTTCTTTTTCAATTGATTCCTAACAGGATTGGCAAATCTCACAGTGTGTAACACATCTAATTGGAAGTGGAATGAAGATAATGCGCTTTACTCTTTCATTTGTAGCTGGATTAGCCCTTTGGCTGGGCTAACTTTCATCTGTTCTGTTTAGTTTTTCACTAAGCCTCATCTGAGTGATATATACATAGCTCCTTGATTACTTATCAAATAAAAAAAAAAATGCACTTTCTTTAATCACTTTCTCTCCCCGATCTTATTAGCTTAGTAGCAGCAGTGGAAGTCATAGTAGTTGTAGCAGAGTAAGCTAGAGCCAGAAGCTTTCCACCTACTACCATATGGAGAGCCAGTTCTCGTCATCCATTTATATGTGCGCCACCTTGCCTAGCATTTCTTACAGTTCGGATAGCAGCATACCTTCAATTTCCAGATCCAGAGCATCCAATTTTAATTCGGATAACCATTTACAGTTCTATTTCGTGAGCCATAGCCCGTAGATAAAGGGGGCTGGCTGTTCCTTAGGATGGGTTGGAAATATATATAGGATATAGGGATCGGGGAGGAGATTGTTAAGGTGGTTGAGTTACCCATAGTGGCTTTCGGTCAATCATGGTGCGAAGCGAAGTATTCGAGTGAAGAAAGAAGAGAGAAGGGAAAAGGAAACGAAGTAGTCGGACTAATAATATGGGCTAGATAGTTCAATCCTAAGAATGATGGAAAAGTAGGAGCTTTGTTAGCGACTAGAAAGGCTTAGGCATCCCGAACAACAAGCATAAACGCCTACTCAGTAATTCCATAGAACAACAGAACAAACAAACGCACAAACCAACTTAAATAAGACCCTCGTAGAAAGAACAGGAAAAGGAGACAGACATTTTTATCAAACAAATACAGGAGGAGCAAGACTTCTTTACCACGTCACACGATAGTAGTTGCATTATGATCAAGCCCGGGATCTTCTTCAAAGTAGGAAAGTGGAATATCGGCCAAGAAGAGAAGGAGACCCCATAAATCTCTTGCCAGTCGAGTTACTCCGTACCTTTCGTATCTTTCATCCGAGAACGACAGCGGGAAAGAAGGACTAAACAAACCAAGGGTGAGAATCAAGATAGGGCTTCCATAACTAAAGCAGAAGCGGAGCCCGCCGGAGCATAGAAGGACTTCAAAGAACAGACGCTACACTACCACTAATAAAGAGGTGACCGGCTACGAAATACCTTTACTTCACCCTTAGGGCGGAGCTTGAGAACAATTGGCTTCTTGTAAAAGGTAGTTAAACGGGATTAGATTAATCACAAACAAACAAAAAAAAAATCCTAGCATCGCGCTATGCGCTAGCACTTGTTGAGGAGGAGTGTGTGCTATAGCTTTGTTTTCTTCGTTCTTTCCTTAGATTTAGATAGAGAGAGCTTCGAAGCCAATCCGATTCTGCTAAAACAAAACAAAAAGAAGAAATAGCAGATGATGAAAGAATTCAATTCGAATTATTACCCGCTAAAAAAAAGGCTTCACCGGATCCTCCGAATGAATCCTAAGGATTAAGATCCGAGACGGGAATGAAAGTCAGTCTGAAGCTGGCTGAAGGCAAGCAAGAACAACTCTTTTCGCTGAGTCCTGGCCCTCCTCTTCACCCTGCCCTGCAGTAACAGAATCCTAACTGGAAGAAGTAATCCGTCCGTGCTTCTATAGAGTGAAAGACTTACTTCCATACATAAGACTTCGCAGTCCTACCAGCTCAGCTTGCATTTCCAATGTACCTACCCACTTCATTAGATTACGGGGTTCAGAACACAGCGATGAGCTACGGTGGGAACTAGAACTAGGTCTCGATCACGATCTGGATCTGAATATAGGGCATAAGGAACTGGACCAGCGGAATCCACTGCGAAATCGGAAGAGTCAACCGCACTGGCTATGCCCTCTCCTACCCTTTTTTTGTCCTTCCCCTGCCTTCGCCTATGGTACTACCGTAGCTACCGGTGGTGGTACCTCCGTCTATGCGGGTTCTGCCTCAGTAGCTGCCTTTGCTTATGGTCAATCTGTATCCGCTGCAGTCTTCCCAGAGACTGATGGTGAGTATCAATAGATCTCTTTTCCACCTAGGTCAAAGGGCTATGCCGCTATATATGCTACACTGAAGTATGCTCCTAGGGTAAGCTACTGGCTTTGGATCTGCCTCTCGAGCACGAGCATCAGACTCTGTTGAATCACACTCACGAGAATCCGGGCATAGTAGGGGTCTTTATCTCTTGCTACCGTGGGCTCTGTCTTTACTGGCACTTGGTCTTTCTCATTTTTTGAGAAATTGGTATGGTATGTATCTGGATCAACGTACTCTACGGAAGCAACTGGATCATTGGCTAAGGGTGCTTGGTAGCATGGCTCGGCTTAGCCGGCAATGGGCTTGCATAATTTTTGGTATAAAGAAGGAACCGTTCAAAAAGAACATAACAAAACATTTCATGATCGATCGAATTTACCTTAAGGCTGACAATGAGGTCTCCTCTCCCAGGCAGGAACCGCTGGCGATCACGGGGTAGCACGCAGCCAGCATTCGATCATAGTTATCCCGTGGAGCAGGACTCAGGCTAGGAGCGTCCGGGGGACTTCCACCCGGATCAACCTTTTTCGTCATCAGGCGCTTACTCACACACATCCTTACCACACCATCCAGAGAAAGAAGATTGAACCGCTTCGACGCCGTACTATTCAGATTCAGACTGCTATGAGACACTGGAACGGATATAAGCTGCCGAAGCCCCAGTTGTCGAGCGAAATGGTGAAAGATTTTGATCGAGGAAGTCGGGTATGAAGGCTACAGTTTTCTTCGCCTTCACTCTTCTTTGCTTCTCCTGTCCATTTCTTTTATTCATTCAGGGCGCTCGTTTTAACGGTCGAAATGCTAGCCGCCAGAGTTCCGGTGCTACTGCTCTGCCCCAGAATACCTGGAATGGCCCCTGCCTTAACTGAGGCCTTAATTCTTGCTCCTGTTTACCGTCCTATTTTGACTCTGAAACTAGAGGATTGGTTAGACCGATTGGACAGCTTTCCTTTACTCTAATGCATATTCGACTGAGCTACCTTCAGAAGAGCTACTAGCTACTACAGGAGAGCTACTGCTACTATCAGAGGAGCTACTATAGCGGAAGAGCTACTATTCCATGAGCTAAGCCAGACGAAGGGGGATCTATTTCATAAAGAGATTAACGGATTGCCTTAGCCGCCTTATAACGCTCAGCCTCGCTCCTATCGTCTCGGAAATCTAGGATTCCTTGCTTTTTTCGTCTTCTGGTACAAATAGCAGATGAGAGAGCCCTTTCGCATGCCTGCTATAGTAAGAATGAAGTACTCTATTCGGGGAAAGACTAGATATGTCCCATACGAGACGCTATAAACTATTTGAGTCGTCTAGCTTAGCTCTGGAAGGGGGAAGCACATAATGGAATAGTATGAAGAGTTATCTATTCTATTTGATCCCCCCTGCCTTCCACTTGAAGAGAGTTCTAAGGAGTTGTAAACCCCCAAGATCCCAATTTCACAATCACCGTATAGTGATCACAGAAAGTTCGAGAGCCTCTGCAACTCCTGTAGCCGGTCGATCATCTTGCTTTTCCTCTCCTGCTCTGAAAGCCTAAAATCGCTTTCGGAACTAAGCAAGCAAGTCGAGTATAAGCATGAATTGATTGGACTTCGCTCTAGCCGAGGGAGAAGCAGAAAGCATTACTGGAGTTGATAACCGTGCATACACAAATACCCACTAACGCTCGGGCCCCATCCCATGGGTCCCTTCTCTCTTTAATGCGAGCTCTCAGAGGAAAGAGAGATCTTAGACTTCGTCACCTAGTCGCAGGACTATCACCGTTGCCCTATCGGTAAGGTTTCAGGGGAGTACCCCCGAAGCCCCTTAGTTACACTCCGGACTACCACTCTAACTCCCTCACTCAATCTAGAAATGACGTAAGTGATGTTCGAAAGCACTGGTTCCTGATCAAGTAGGAGAAAGTAGCTTAGTACTCTCGGAACCTCTCACTTCCCCTTGGATCCTCCTTATTCAGTCCGATACTGAGTGAATCTAATCTGCGTGCTAAGATAGGGAACTCTAAAACCAATTGTTCAGCCCTTAGACTTTTGAGATTTCACTCACGGAGACCAAGGAAAAAGGATCTTAGAGGCCAATGAAATGGGTAAATAAGTAAGTTCCGGGTCTTTGATACAGAACACTTTTTATCCGTGGAAAGACCACGCTAGGGCCGAAGTGTTATAACAGGTGAGCTGCCCTATTTCTGTATCAGCAAAGGACCAAACTTGTCCAGTAACCATTCTGAGGGTGTATGAGACTAGGCGAAAGCTACTTGATCGTCAATCAAAAGATAAGCGGATCAGTACAAGACGGCTGTCATTGATGGAAGCAAATCGCTGGCGGTTCTGCCCCAAGGGGCAGGACTTACGACACAACTTCTATCGCTAACTCCTACGGGAATCCAAAACAGCGGATTGGTATCTTTGGCTTGCTTACTAGCTCACTCACTTGCTTGCTCGGAGAGCCTAAAGGGGTACATATATGGGTGGGTTCTTTTTGAAGGCTCATTCAACTTGCTTATCAAAGGATGCTAGCAAAGCAAAGAGGAGGGAGACGGCAGGCGGAAGATAAGGAGGAGTGGTGCAATTAGGCCTTCCCTTCGGTATGCGATATCAGTATGTAAAGTTAATTTCTCTCGTAGGCCAGAACCGCGTTTCGGACCTTATTGGTAATCAGAGGTGGGTTCTTCCTACAGCCATAAATTCTTTTCTGGAGGACATATGGCAGGAGATTAGGGCATTGGATCTTTCCCCAGTACCTTTGCCTGACAGGGTGGTATGGACGTTATCTACGGAAGGGGATTTCTCGTTCAAATCAGCTTGGCAATTGGTCAGGAAAAAATATCCCAAGGTAGAATACAAGAATATTCTGTGGCACACCGATCTGATCCCTCGCCTTAAACGATCGATCAAGGGGCTTACCTACCTTTCTCAAAGCAAAGGGCTTAAACAACTTTCTTTATCAATTTGCCCCTTCACCAAGAAGAAATGCTTATTGCTCTTTGACTCATATCAAGCGGCTTAAACGCGACTTTTTCTATCAAGCTCGCTTTCCTCTCGCGCACTTGAGAGTACCTGTACCTTGCCTTCCATTAAGAAAGATAAAAAGTAAAACCGAGGAAAAGACGGATACGGATAAGCCAAGCTTGCTCTCTGCATCCTGCTTAGCGTCCTCTTCGCATTCTTTCTTGAATCTAAAAGCCTTCAATCTCTTAGTATTCCTTCTTTCTCTTTCTTACTTTATTGAGAATCTCTATTCCGGAGTGAGGTGGTCGGTCACAAGAATCTCACTCTAAGCCACTTACATGAAAAACCCCTGGATCAAGAGCCGGTGTTCAGCGTGCTTTGACGAATGGAGTAATAGGTACCTTATTGCTACTCTTTTGGGGTACTTTTTGATCCGCTACCCTGCTCCAAGACTGATACCGATTAGCTCGATTATTCCGATTCTCCTTACTTGACCAGCT